GCTTATCCCTATCCCGATGAGCCGAAACCAAAGCTCTTATTTTCTGTTGAGTAATAGTTCGAGTAAGTCTTGAATGAGCCCCTCGAAAACTTGATGCAAATAAACGAATTTTTGTTCTGCGTCTCCGAGCTATATATCCGCGTTTAATTCTGGTCATTGAATAAATAAAACTTTGACAAATAACTAATTGATTTCTTTTCTTTCAGTTATTCTTTTCCCCGTCCTGGTCTATTAATAACCTAACGGATTTTTCCAATGTATAAAATACAAATTCCAATGGCTTTGGCTACTATAACCTCCCCGACCACTATTTTTTATTTTTTTAGGTATTTTACTGCGAAATACGAAAGAAATAAGAAATTTTCTTTTGCTAGGTGTCAAAAATATAGTCAAAAAAAATCTAAATTAAATGGATAAAGAAATAGTGGGTTCCATCGTTTCTATGGTTACTTCTTAAACGGTGAGGTCTTCTCTATACACCGGAGCCTTTACTTCATTTAATGAATGTTATTGGTAACTTGTATAGTTCACACCACACTCTTTGGCTCTACCCATGAATTATCCAGTAACAGGTCTTTCACAACGAGACCCGCCTATACAGTAACGGTATTTAATTAGGAAAGTTAGCTGGGTAGCTGACCCTCGTAGTCCGTTCTTGACTGAGTGAGAACTTCATTTTTATGGTTTTTTGAATTTCAATAAGATTTCTTCCGCTTAATGGATAAGCATTTGCTACCAATGGAGAATTGCTTCTCATCTTCAATTCAGGTGATTGGATTTGCACCAATGGAAACCATAAACTTTATACACAATAGAGGGATCTATTTGCTTATTTTGAGTATAGTGAATGGAGTTCCTTCTTCCATTCGATCCTATTTACTGGTACTGATCATTCATACTGCAAAGCGGTTTTCTTGCTTTTTTTGTGTCAGCTCATGATCTAAACGAGTCGCACATACACCCTAGTACATGTTCCTCGACGCTGAGGACATCCCCGAAGCGCAGGGGATTTCGTGACATTTCGAATTGGCTGTCTTGTATTTCTAATAAGTTGTTTAATAGTTGGCATGATGAATCATATACATAGCATAATGGGCTGGTTTAGATTGATCCTAACCGGATGATTATGAATTTTTTTCTATTTAATAGAATAGTAAACTCGGAGATAAAATCTCAAATCGCGGATTTGCACAAAATCCATTTTTTCATTCAACTGCTACAAGATCAACAATTCCATAAGCTTGGGCTTCTGTTGCTGACAGAAAAACGTCTCTTTCCATGTCTTCAGATACAACCCATAATGGTTTGCCCGTTCTTTGTACATAAACCCTTGTGAGGGTTTCGCGTAGTTTCAGCAGTTCTTCCGCTTCCAGGATAAATTCTCCCGTTTGCGCCTCATAAAAAGAACTAGCAGGTTGATGGATCATTACCCTGATGATAGAAGGGTTCTCTATCCGGTGTGATGAAACGAACAGAAAAGAAAGATAAAGAATAATAGGAAAAAGATAGAATTGAACAACCGTACGGGCATCATCTTTTGTGCATTGCATACGGCTCTACAATTAAATTGACCCTTACCTTTCCATTCAAGAAAGATAAAAATAGAATTATCAGCCCCAGATAGGTAAATGATCAAATTGCCACCCTTCCTTTCGGAGGAGTTCAAAAATACTATGATGGCTCCGTTGCTTTCTATTTTAAAATAGATTCTTTTTTTTGTCTTTGATTCAGCAATCCCAAAGTTTCTTTTTGATCCAACCAAAAAAGTCAAAATCTTGTTTTTTTCGCACTCTTTTTTTTTATAACATAAATATTGTTAAGAGCCCTTCAGTGTGAAAACAAAAAAAGTTTGTGACGCTGAATTGGACTTCCGATAGATAAGATAAACTCGGAAATACCTTTTATATCATACTACTCTCTCGATATATAATCGCATCTTTTGAAAAAAACAATACAAAAATTTTTCATATCGAACTCGAAGTGCCATGCTATTATTACTTAATATTCATATGGCGAAGGCATAGTTTTCTTTTTTCTCTCAAATAAAAAAACCTCATTGGCGCCAAGCGTGAGGGAATGCTAGACGTTTAGTAATTTCTCCTCCAACCAGGATAAAAGATCCCATTGACGCAGCTAATCCCATGCATATTGTATGGACCTCTGGTCGCACAAATTGCATAGTATCATAAATAGCTACTCCAGGTATTACCCATCCGCCAGGAGAGTTTATAAACAAATACAAATCTTTGGTATCATCCTCGATACTGAGATATACCATAAGACCAATAAGTTGATTAGAGATCTCGCTATCAACTTCTTGGCCTAAAAAAAGTAATCTTTCGCGATAAAGTCGGTTGGGTAGGGTAAAATTGTATCCCTTAGGAACCGTACGTGCACCTTTTGATGCATACGGTTCAACAAAAATTGCGAAAAAAAATAATAATCAATGTATAGATTCCAGTCCTCTTTCTTTTTTCCTATTCTTTTTCATAGCAGGTTTTTTCTAACTTCTAACGAAAGGGCTTTTTCTTTGATTTTTCAATAAAGACAGATTTTGACTTTTTTTTTTCTTCCTTATAATAGAAAAAAGCCAATAAACTTATCGAATTAACTTCTCATTGATGTATTGTTTCATCGAAATTCAATCCAAATTACGATGGTATTTTCTTGTTCCTGAGTGGGTCTCTTTCATCTTTTTAGGTTTATGCTCTACTCCGGGTAAAGATCCGCCCGATTTTGATTTGCACATATAGGACAAATCTTCCCATCACCATTTCTTTTTGTTATGACTTTACAAATAACAAACAGGAATCATTTATGATACACGTAGTAATCATAGAGATATTACCAATTGGGTTTTTTCTAAACGGAGCCTGGATACTTCATTTTTTGAGTCCAACCAAAGCCAACCATAAATTCTTCTAATTGATAAAAGTACTATGAATTCCCCCAAACAATGCATCTAATTGCACTTCACGCTCCAATTTTTTGATGATTCAATTTCTCTTTCTTGGGCGAAACAGAGGATATCTCGATCGGGGGAGAGAACGGGGAAATCCCATATGACCCACTATATCTGACAAGTCGCACTATACGTCAACCCAAGATGCATCTTCCTCTCCAGGACTTCGGAAAGGCACTTTTGGAACACCAATTGGCATAAATTGAAAGAAAAAAGAACTAAATACTATATTTCACTTTGATGTGGAAACGTAACAATATGGTTTTATTGTCTTTAGAATAATAATATTGGCTCTATCATATTTATTTTATGCATAGATTAGAAAAATTCAGAAAGAAAAACAAAATAAATTAAAGGAAAGTTTTTACGAATAGGTCTTTCTAATGATAAATAAGGATGAACACGTTTACTCATAGAAAATGGTATCAATCTCCCATTGCGTATTGGTACTTATCGAGTATAGAATAAATCTGTTTCTCTTTGTTCCTACGAACATAATTCTTCCATTATTACGAACAGAATAGAATAAATATTAACCTAACCCTTGTTATAAAAAAATCCAATGAACAAGGAAGGTCCATAGGATAGTCATAGTATAGTCTTTTCCAATGCAATAAAGTTACGTAGTGTTTATTTTTCTTTGATAAAGGGGTATTTTCCATGGGTTTGCCTTGGTATCGTGTTCATACCGTTGTATTGAATGATCCCGGCCGGTTGCTTTCCGTTCATATAATGCATACAGCTTTGGTTGCTGGTTGGGCGGGTTCGATGGCTCTGTATGAATTAGCAGTTTTTGATCCTTCTGACCCTGTTCTTGATCCAATGTGGAGACAGGGTATGTTCGTTATACCCTTCATGACTCGTTTAGGAATAACCAATTCATGGGGAGGGTGGAGTATCACAGGAGGGACTGTAACAAATCCAGGGATTTGGAGTTACGAAGGTGTAGCTGGGGCACATATTGTGTTTTCTGGCTTATGCTTTTTGGCAGCTATCTGGCATTGGGTCTATTGGGATCTAGAAATATTTTCTGATGAACGTACAGGAAAACCTTCTTTGGATTTGCCCAAGATCTTTGGAATTCATTTATTTCTCTCCGGGGTGGCTTGCTTTGGTTTTGGTGCATTTCATGTAACAGGCTTGTATGGTCCTGGAATATGGGTGTCCGATCCTTATGGACTAACGGGAAAAGTCCAACCTGTAAATCCGTCGTGGGGCGTGGAAGGTTTTGATCCTTTTGTTCCGGGAGGAATAGCTTCTCATCATATTGCAGCAGGTGCGTTGGGCATATTAGCGGGTCTATTCCATCTTAGCGTGCGACCGCCACAACGTCTATACAAAGGATTGCGTATGGGAAATATTGAAACCGTACTCTCCAGTAGTATCGCGGCTGTCTTTTTTGCAGCTTTTGTTGTTGCTGGAACTATGTGGTATGGTTCAGCAACTACCCCCATCGAATTATTTGGGCCCACTCGTTATCAATGGGATCAGGGTTACTTCCAGCAAGAGATATATCGAAGAGTTAGCGCCGGGCTAGCAGAAAATCAAAGTTTATCAGAAGCCTGGTCTAAAATTCCTGAAAAATTAGCTTTTTATGATTATATCGGAAATAATCCGGCAAAAGGAGGATTATTCAGGGCAGGCTCAATGGATAATGGAGATGGAATAGCGGTTGGATGGTTAGGACACCCTATCTTTAGAGATAAAGAAGGGCGTGAGCTTTTTGTACGTCGTATGCCTACTTTTTTTGAAACATTTCCAGTCGTTTTGGTAGACGGCGACGGAATTGTTAGAGCTGATGTTCCTTTTAGGAGGGCAGAATCGAAGTATAGTGTTGAACAAGTAGGTGTAACCGTTGAGTTCTATGGCGGCGAACTCAATGGAGTCAGTTATAGTGATCCTGTTACCGTGAAAAAATATGCTAGACGTGCTCAATTGGGTGAAATTTTTGAATTAGATCGTGCGACTTTGAAATCCGATGGTGTTTTTCGTAGCAGTCCAAGGGGTTGGTTTACTTTTGGGCATGCTTCCTTTGCTT